TTTTAATTAATAATTAATTAAATCTAATCAATAAAATTTATTTAATTATTTTTAATTAATTTTATTTTAGTAAAATATAAWAGGGAAAAAGAAATAATATATATTAAATGTTTATAGTTATACTTACTTTAATTAATAACATTAATATTATTATGTTTTAATTAATAATTAATTAAATCTAATCAATAAAATTTATTTAATTATTTTTGTTTTATAAATAGTGTTTTAAATTTTTAAATTAGTTTTATTTTTGTTAAAGAATTTAATAAAATAAAATTTTACATATAATAGTTTTAGTTAATTTATTAAATTTTAAATAAATAAATAAATTGTATTTAATATAATTTTTAATAGTAGTAATTAATATTATTAATTTAATAAAAGTTAAATTATAGTTATTATTTAAAATTATTGGTAAAATTTGTGCCAGCAATCGCGGTTATACAAATAATGAAATTAAATTTTTTTAATAAAAGTTAAAATTTTTTATTTAAAAAAATAATTAAAATATAAAATTAAATATAAATTTTTGAGTGAAATTTAAATTTTATGTTAATTTTTATATAGTTATTAAAAATATTTGAATCTTTAAAAATTTAATTATAAACTAGGATTAGATACCCTATTATTTAAATTGTATAAAATTAATAAAAATTAAGGTAGTATTAATTAATTTTTTAAAACTTAAAAAATTTGGCGGTATTTTATTCTGTTTAGAGGAATTTGTTCTGTAATCGATAATCCACGAATATTTTACTTTTGTTAGTTGTCAATTTATATATCGTTGTCATCAGAATGTTTTAAAAGAATGAAAAATTTTCTAAATTTTTAATTTAAAATAATGTCAAATCAAGGTATAGTTTATATAAAAGTAGAAATGAATTACAATAAAAAAAATTTATTTTATGGATGTTTTAATTAAATTTAAAATTAAAGGTGGATTTAAAAGTAAATTAATTTATAAAAATTGATTGATTATAGTTTTAAAATATGCACATATCGCCCGTCGCTCTCGTTATTAATTTTTATTAAATGAGATAAGTCGTAACATAGTAGGTATATCGGAAGATGTTTCTAGAAATACAATTTAAAGCTTAAAAAGTAAAGTGTTTTATTTACATTAAAAAGAAATACGTGCAAATCGTTTTGAATTGATAAATAAAAATTTAATTATTTGTGAAAATATTTATTTTAGTATATGTTTAAGTATATTAATATTTATTGATGGTAATAAAAGTATTTTTTATGGTTTAAGTATAATAAAAAAGAAATAATATGTATTTAATTTTTATAGAATATAGTAATGAGAATGAAAATTGAAATATTTATTGAAATAGTTTTTTATTAAAAAGAATAGTTAATTTTTAGTTCCTTGTGTATCAGGATTAATTAAATTTTATATTTTTTATTAAAATAATTTATAATTCAAAATATTTAAAAATTTGTGTGTTTTATTGTTTAAAAAATATTATTTACAAATTTTTTAAAATGAAATGTTAAATGTTTTTGAAGTTATATAATTTTTAAAGAAATAAATTAAATTTATAAATAATTTTTTATTATTAAAAGTAATTTAAATTAATTTTTTGTTTATTTTTACATTAATAATTAAATTATTTAAATATTTTAAGGGTTGAGCTTTAAAATAAAATTTTAAAAATAATTTTTAATAAATAAAAAAAATATAATCTTAAAAATAGGTATTTTTAAATAAAATGTTTTAATTAATTTTTAAAAAATTAATATTTATTTTATTTTATTTTAATTTTTTATTTAAAATAATTAAGTTAATAATAAAGTTAATTTAATAATAATTAAATTAGTAGTTTTATTTAATAATTTAATTTATAAAAAGTTTTTAATTTTAATTTTATGAATTCGACAATATTATTTTTATATGTTTAACAAAAACATTGTTTTTTAAAAAATTTTTAAAAAATAAGGCCTGCACACTGATAATAATATAGTTTAAAGAGCCGCGGTATATTGACCGTGCAAAGGTAGCATAATCATTAGTTTTTTAATTGAAGACTGGAATGAAAGGTTTGATAAAAAATAAGTTTTATTATGTTAAGTTTAAATGAATTTGTTTTTTTAGTAAAAAAACTAAAATTTTTTTAAAAGACGATAAGACCCTATAAAGCTTTATATATAAGTTTTATTAATTAATTAGAATAGTTATATTTTTAATTTTTTATTTATTTAATTGGGGTGATTTAAAGATTTAAGTAACTCTTTAATTTTAAAATAATCATTTATAATTGTTAATTTTTTAAGTTATTTGATCCTGATTTTTTGGATTATTAAATTAAGTTACTTTAGGGATAACAGCGTAATTTTTTTGGAGAGTTCAAATCGATAAAAAAGTTTGCGACCTCGATGTTGGATTAAGATTTAAGTTTAGGTGTAGAAGTTTAAACTTTTAGTCTGTTCGACTATTTAATTCTTACATGATCTGAGTTCAAACCGGTTTAAGCCAGGTTGGTTTCTATCTTTATTAATAGTTTTATATTTTAGTACGAAAGGACCAAATATATAAAAAAGATTTTTTTTATTTATTAAGAAAAAAATTAAAATTTACAGTAATTTTTAAAATTAAAAAATTCTAGTATTTTTATTATTAGTTATTACTATTTTGGCAGATAAAGTGTGTTAAATTTAGAATTTAAGTATATAGAAATTTTTCTATAAATAGTATTGATTTTTAATATTGATTTGTTTATACCTTATTTAAGAAGTTTATTATTAATTATTTTTGTTATGATTAGAGTAGCTTTTTTAACTTTATTGGAGCGAAAAGTTTTAGGTTTAATTCAAATTCGTAAAGGCCCCAATAAAATTGGGTATTTTGGACTTTTTCAACCTTTTTGTGATGCAATTAAATTATTTACAAAAGAACAAATTTTGCCTATTTATTCTAATAGTTTTATTTATTATTTTTCTCCTGTTTTTTCTTTGTTTATATCCCTGTTTATTTGGCTTTGTATACCTTATTTAATTAAGTTATATTCTTTTAATTTAGGGGTTTTATTTTTTTTTTGCTGTATAAGATTTGGGGTTTATATAGTTATATTAGCAGGTTGGTCTTCTAATTCATTATATGCTTTATTAGGTTCTTTGCGGGCAATTGCTCAAACAATTTCTTATGAAGTTGCGTTAGTAATTATACTGTTAAGTATTTTATTTTTAATTTCTAGTTTGAATTTAATGTATTTTGAACTTTATCAAAAATATATTTGGTTTATTATTTTGTTTTATCCTATTGGTATAATATGGATGATTTCTAGTTTAGCTGAAACTAATCGAACTCCTTTTGATTTTGCTGAGGGGGAGTCAGAGTTAGTTTCAGGGTTTAATGTTGAGTATGGGGCTGGAGGCTTTGCTTTAATTTTTTTAGCCGAGTATGCTAGTATTTTGTTTATAAGAATATTGTTTGTTTTATTATTTTTAGGGTCTGATATAATTTCTTTTTTTTATTTTTTAAAATTAAATTTTATTGGGTTTTTATTTATTTGGGTTCGGGGGGCATATCCTCGTTATCGGTATGATAAGTTAATAAATATGGCTTGAAAAAGTTATTTACCTACAGTATTAAATTTTTTATTTTTATTTATTGGGTTAAATATTTTTATTTTTTAATAATTAAAATTAGTATAAAATAATAAATAAAGATTGCTTATTTTAAAATATAAGTTAATAGAAAGTTATTATTTCTATTTTATGTTTTCAAAACATATGCTTTTCAAGCTCATTAACTTAAATTAATTTTATTTACTTAATTAGTAATTATTTGAAAAAAGTTAAAAAAAAAATAGAGTGTTAAAGTTTATTTTAATAAATTTTCTCATCAGATAGAGATTATTGGATTAATTAAAAAGTAAAAAAAATAAGTAATGGTTAAAATTTGTCCTGTTAAAATATAAGGGTCTTCAACTGGGCGGGCTCCAATTCATGTTAATAAAATAACTGTTATAGTTATAATTCAAAATAATATTTGGTTAATTGGGTAAAATTGAGTTCTTTGAAATTTAAATTTATTTGTGAAAGGGAGGATAAATAAAATGGCAATAGATATAACTAATGCGATGACTCCCCCTAATTTATTAGGGATTGATCGAAGAATAGCGTAGGCAAATAAAAAGTATCATTCTGGTTGAATATGTGGGGGGGTTACTAGGGGGTTGGCTGGAATAAAATTGTCCGGGTCTCCTAATGAATAAGGTCAGATTAAACAAATAAAGCATAATGATATTAATAAAATTATAAATCCAAAGATGTCTTTGTATGAAAAATAAGGGTGGAAAGGAATTTTATCTGAGTTTCTGTTGATTCCTAAGGGGTTATTAGATCCTGTTTGGTGTAAAAATAATAAATGAATTATTGTAAATGCAGCAATAATAAATGGGAATAAAAAATGAAAAGTGAAAAATCGGGTTAGTGTGGCGTTATCAACTGCGAAACCTCCTCAAAGTCATTGTACTAAATCAATACCTATGTAAGGGATTGCTGATAAAAGATTTGTAATTACGGTTGCCCCTCAAAATGATATTTGTCCTCATGGTAGAACATACCCTATAAAGGCGGTACCTATAGTTAAAAATAATAAAATTACACCCACTATTCAGGTATATAGATATTTATACGATCCATAGTATATGCCTCGTCCAATATGAAAGTAAATACAAATAAAAAATAAAGAGCCCCCATTTGCATGGAGGGTCCGTAAAAGTCAGCCGTAATTTACATCTCGACAAATGTGGTTAACAGAATTGAAGGCTATACTTGTATCTGCTGTGTAGTGTATAGCTAAAAATAGTCCTGTTATTATTTGGATGATTAAGCAGACTCCTAATAAGGACCCAAAATTTCATCATCTTGAAATATTTGAAGGGGCGGGAAGATCAACTAAAGCATTATTTATAATTTTAAATAAGGGGTGTGATTTTCGTAAGGGTTTATTCATTATTATTTATTATTTATTTAAGATAGTTTTTAAGTCTAATAGGTATAAATATAAATAATTATATAGTTATATATATATATATATATAATATTAATATATAATATTAATATATAATATATATATATATATATATACACACTATTGTATTCATTAAATATTTATAATATAAGCATAATTTTTTGGTATTTAATTAAAAGTTTGTTTTTAAATAATAAAATAAGAAGTTTTTAAAAATTGGTTTTTTTTCGTATTGGTCCTTCAAAAATATTTGTGATTTTTACTACTGCAATTAAAGTTAAAAATAGATAATTTACTAGGAGAATAGTAATTATATTTATTGGGAAATTATACATTTTATTTAATATAAAATTGTTATCTAAAATTATTGTTTTTAAAAATAAAATTCTTGAGGAGTCTAAATTTATGATTTTATTAAAAAATAATAGTTTCTCATTTAATAATAAAATAAATAAAATAATTAATATGAAGTAACTAATTATTAAGCTTAGATATTTTAAATTAATTTTAAATTTGAATTCTTCATTTGAAGCAATAGATGTTATATATATAAATAGGATTAGTATTCCTCCTAAAAAAATTAAGAATAGAGAGTAAGAAAATCAAAAGGTTTTAGTAAGGAGTCCAGATAGGATAACGATAAGTATAGTTTGAATTATTAAAATTAGTCCTATTGATAAAGGGTGAGTTATAAAAGAAAAAATTAAAGACATTAAAATTAATGTAAATATTAATAAATTTTGTATAATGATATATCAGAAAATAGTTTATTTAAAATATTAATTTTGGGGATTAATGAAGAGTTTCTTATTCTTTTCTGAGGTGTAAAAGTTTTATTTAAAAAAAAATAATTTTAATTTTGGTTTACAAGACCAGTGTTTTTATTAAACTATTTAAATAATGTTAACAGTTTTATTATTAATAATATTTATATTTTTTTTTATGGGAGTTATTTCTTTTATTTTTTCTTATAAGCATTTATTAAATATGTTATTAAGTTTAGAATTTATAGTTTTAAACTTATTTTTATTTATGTTTTTTTATTTAAATTTTTTTAATTTTATTCAGTATTTTAGAATGTATTATTTAGTTTTTTCAGTGTGTGAGGGGGTTTTAGGGCTTTCAATTTTAGTTCTTATAATTCGTTCTCATGGGAATGATTATTTTTTAAGTTATTCTTTTTTACAATGTTAAAGTTTTTGGTGTTTTTGTTATTTATAATTCCTATTTGTTTTATAAAAAATATATTTTGAATGGTTCAGAATATGTTTTTTTTTGTTTTTTTTGTTATAATTTTATGTAATTTTAATCTAAGTATGTTTAGTGTACAGTTTTTTTTTGGTTTAGATTTATTATCTTTTGGGTTAGTTTTATTAAGTGTTTGAATTTGTGCTTTAATAATTATATCTAGAAGAAGTATTTATTTTATAAAATTGAATTTTAATTATTTTTTATTTAATATTTTATGTTTGTTAATTTTATTGATTTTAACATTTATAAGTTTAAATATATTTTTATTTTATGTTTTTTTTGAGAGAAGTTTAATTCCTACTTTATTTTTAATTTTTGGGTGAGGGTATCAACCAGAGCGTTTGCAGGCGGGGCTTTACCTTTTATTTTATACTTTATTTGCATCTTTACCTTTATTGATGGGATTATTTTTTATTTTTAGAGAAGAATTTTTTTTAAATTTTTTATTTATAAAAGAATTTAGTTTAGTTCATTTATTATTTTATTTTTTTTTAACTTTTGCTTTTTTAGTTAAAATGCCTATATTTTTAGTTCATCTTTGGCTACCTAAGGCTCATGTAGAGGCTCCCGTGTCTGGCTCTATAATTTTAGCGGGGATTTTGTTAAAATTAGGGGGGTATGGAATAATTCGGGTATTTCCTATTATTTTGGGTTTATCATTAAAAATAAATATTTTTTGACTAATTTTAAGCTTGGTCGGAGGGAGTTTGGTAAGATTAATATGTTTACGTCAGATTGATTTAAAGTCTTTAGTAGCCTATTCATCAGTAGCCCATATAAGTTTAGTTATTGGGGGGTTAATGGTTTTATTGAGATGGGGTTGGGGATTTTCTTATTCTTTAATAATTGCCCATGGTTTATGTTCTTCTGGTTTATTTTTTTTAGTTAATTTATTTTATGAGCGGCTGGAAAGTCGAAGACTTTTAATTAATAAGGGAATATTAAGATTTATACCAAGAATTTCTATATGGTGATTTTTGCTTTGTTCAAGAAATATGGCTGCTCCACCTTCTGTGAATTTGTTGGGGGAAATTGGTCTTTTAAATAGTATTGTAGGGTGATCTAAGTATGTTATATTATTATTAATTTTTATTTCTTTTTTTAGAGCGGCTTATTCTTTGTATTTATACTCTTACAGCCAGCACGGTAAATTTAATATTGCTAATTATTCTTTTTCTTTTGCATTAAAACGAGAGTACCTTGTTCTTTTTTTACATTGATTGCCCGTGAATTTTTTAATTTTAAAAAGAGATTTAATGGTTTTTATATTTTAAAGTTTCGTGATTTTATTTATTAGTGTAAACATTAAAAAGTTATTCATTTAAATAGTTTATTAAAAATTTTGATTTGTGGTATCAAAGATATAAAAGATTTTATTTTAAATCATGGAATTTATTTCTATTTGTTTTTTATCTTTTATCTTTTTATTTTTTTGTAGAATAATTTGTTTTTTTAGAGGGGTGACATTTTTAACTTATGATTTAGTTTATTTTTTTGAATGAGAAATTTTCAGTATTAATAGAAATATAATAGTGATAACTGTTATTATAGATTGAATTTGTTTATTATTTATATCTTTTGTATTATTTATTTCTTCTCTAGTTATTTATTATAGAAAGGATTATATATTAGGGGATGTTTTTATTAATCGTTTTATTGTTTTAGTTTTATTATTTGTTTTTTCTATGATAATATTAATCATTAGACCTAATTTGATTAGTATCTTATTAGGGTGAGATGGGTTAGGGCTTGTTTCTTATTGTTTGGTTATTTATTATCAAAATGTTAAGTCTTTTAATGCAGGGATATTGACTGCCCTGTCTAATCGATTAGGGGATGTGGCTTTATTAATGTCTATTGCTTGAATATTGAATTATGGGAGTTGAAATTTTTTATTTTATTTGGAATTTATAAAATTTGATTTTGAAATACGCGTTATTTGTTTTATGGTTATTTTTGCAGCAATAACTAAGAGAGCTCAAATTCCTTTTTCTTCTTGGCTTCCGGCTGCAATAGCGGCTCCGACACCGGTTTCTGCTTTGGTTCATTCATCAACTTTAGTGACAGCGGGGGTTTATTTATTAATTCGTTTTAATTTATTATTTTTTGATACTTTATTAAGAAAAGGTTTATTATTGATTTCTGGATTAACTATATTTATGGCAGGGTTGGGGGCAAATTTTGAGTTTGATTTAAAAAAAATTATTGCTCTTTCAACTTTAAGTCAGCTAGGTTTAATAATAAGTATTTTAGCATTAGGTTTTGTTAAATTAGCTTTTTTTCATTTAATAACTCATGCTTTGTTTAAAGCTTTATTGTTTATATGTGCGGGGGCTATTATTCATAATATAAAGGGATCTCAGGATATTCGAGATATGGGGGTGTTATCTCAAGCAATGCCTTTTACTTCTTCTTGTTTAAATGTGGCTAATTTAGCTTTATGTGGGTTTCCTTTTTTGGCGGGGTTTTATTCAAAGGATATTATTTTAGAGGTAGTACTAGTTTCTCAAGTTAATTTATTTGTGGTTTTTTTATTTTTTTTTTCAACGGGTCTAACTGTTAGATACTCATTTCGTTTATTTTATTATTTATTTATTTTACCTATAAATATGTCTTTTTCGATAAATATTTTGAATGATAGAAGTATTGTAATAATAAAAAGAATATTTGGTCTTTTAGTTTTTGCCATTATTGGGGGGTCAATATTAAATTGATTAATTTTTCCTTATAGATTTATAATGTGTATAAGTTTAGTTTATAAATTTTCGATTTTAAGTGTATGTGTTATTGGGGGATTAATTGGGTATATTAGCTCTAATTTATCTTTTTTTTCATTGAATAAGTCAATAAATTTTTACTTGTTTTCTTTTTTTTCTTGTTCAATATGGTTTATGCCAGTTATTTCAACTATGGGGGTAGTTTATTATCCTATATCATTTAGCTTTAAATTATTTAAGCAATTAGATCAAGGTTGGGTAGAATTTTTTGGCTCTCAGCAGATTTTTAGAAATTTTTCTACTTTATCTAAATTTGTTCAAGTTTTTCAGTTTAATAATTTAAAAATTCATTTAACTTTGGTGTCTTTATGGTTTATAGTTTTAGTTTTTTTAATTTTATTTTTGTAAATAATAAAAATTTTATTTTTAAATAATTAAAATTTATTTTTGTTAGAGTATTGTTCTAAATATATCCGTATATTAAAAATTTTTTATAAGTGGGGCCATGTGTAGTATGTATATATATAAATATGTATATTAAATTTAAAAAAGTAAAGGTATTATTAGGTTTAAAATAAGTTAAATTTAAGTAGCTTATATTTAGAGCATGGTTTTGAAGCAGCTAGGGAAATTATTTGTAATTCTTAAATAGTATATACTAACTTTAATATACTAGTTGTGAATATATTTATTTATATGTTAATATATAAAGAAAGTGAATAGTAAAAATTAGTTAATTTTATAAAAGAAATTTAGTCTTTTTTTTTATAATGAAAATATAATGTTTTAGTTAAACTATATAAAATAGAAATATAAATGGGCTTACACCATTAAAGATAAAAGTTAGCGGCTTTTTCTTGAATTCCATACTTCTTTAATTGGGGATTAATTCCATTTTTGTCATTAACAGTGACATACCTCTTTTTTGGTTTCAATTAAATTAATTTAAAATAAGGATAACTTAATATCTAAAATTAGGTCGAAACTAATTACAATTGATTTGTTTCTTATTTTTGGGTTATTAGTCATTTTTTAATTTTTATGATTGATTTAATTGTAAGAATAATTAGAGTATCTAATACTTTTTGAATGCAAATCAAATGTTATATTTAACTATATCCTTTAATTAATTAGTATTTTATCAGTGTATTTTAAAAGGATCAGTTTAGAGAGCCTTGATTTCATTCATGGTATAAGCCAATAATTAAAACTATAATAAAAATAAAATTTGTTGAGGTTCAAATTATTATATTGGAAGCTTTAAATGAAACAATTATAGGTAAAATTAAAGCGATTTCTACATCAAAAATTAAAAAAATAATAGCAATTAAAAAAAATCGAATTGAAAAAGGTAAGCGGGAAGAGTTAAAAGGATTAAACCCACATTCAAAGGGGGATAATTTTTCTCGGTCAGAATTTTTTTTTTTTGATAAAAAAGTAGACAAAATTATTACAATGGTAGCAATTATAAAGATAATGAGAGATATAAAGCATAAATTTAAAATTATTTATATTAATTTATAATTAAACCTTACGATTGGAAGTCATAAATACTTGGTATACTATATAAATAAATAAGTTTATTTTATTAAATAATATATTATTAATAATTTATTATTTATTTAAAAAATTATTTTAGCCTCCTCATCAATAAATTGAAATAAATAAAAAAAGTCATACAACGTCTACGAAATGTCAGTATCAAGCGGCAGCTTCGAACCCAAAATGATGATTTTTAGAAAAGTGGTTTTGAAGATGTCGAATAAGACAAATTATTAAAAAGGTAGTACCAATTAATACATGAATTCCATGAAATCCGGTAGCCATGAAAAATGTAGACCCATAAATAGCGTCTGCAATAGTAAATGAGGCTTCGATATATTCGTAGGCTTGTAAAGTTGTAAAGTAAATTCCTAGTAAAACTGTAAAAAATAATCCTTGAGTTGTTTGTGAGTGATTATTTTCTATTAAGCTATGGTGGGCTCAAGTTACCGTAACTCCAGATGATAGTAAAATAGCTGTATTTAATAAAGGGACTTGAAATGGATTAAATGGGATAATACCTATTGGGGGTCATATTTTTCCTAATTCAATGGTTGGAGAAAGGCTACTATGAAAAAAAGCTCAAAAAAAACTAACAAAGAAAAATACTTCTGAAACAATAAATAAAATTATGCCTCATCGGAGCCCTAAAGTAACGGGTAAAGTATGTAATCCTTGGAATGTCCCTTCTCGTGAGATATCTCGTCATCATTGAATTATGGTTAAAATAGTAATTAAGTTTCCTAGTAAGAAAAGATTAATTTCATATTGATGGAATCATTTTGTTAATCCAGCAGTTAGGGTTAAAGCTCCAATTGCTCCTGTTAAAGGTCACGGGCTATAGTCGACTAAATGATATGGGTGATTTGCGTGTGTTATCATTTTAAAGGTTAAAATAAAAATTAATAATAAAGATTAGTTTAAAATTTAAATAATTTCTCTTGAGTATAGTGTACTTAAAATTGTAAAAACATACGATTGGATAATTGCAACAGCCGTTTCTAGGATTAAGAGAAGAAGTTGGGTAATAATTAAGATTCTGATTATTATATTAGATATTGCATTTCCGGTATTTCCTAAAAGGGTTAATAATAGATGGCCTGCAATTATATTAGCAGAAAGTCGAACAGCAAGGGTACCTGGTCGAATTACATTACTAATTGTTTCAATTAAAACTATGAAAGGTATTAAAATTGGGGGAGTGCCCTGAGGGACTAAATGAGCAAATATATACTTTGTATTGTTAATTCAGCCGTATAGTATAAAGCTTAATCATAGAGGTAGGGCTAAAGATAAGGTAATTGTTATGTGTCTGGTTCTAGTGAAAATATAGGGGAATAATCCTAAAAAATTATTAAAAAGGATTAATGTGAATAAAGAGATAAATATAAAAGTAGTTCCGTTAAATCTTTGGTTTCCAATTAATATTTTAAATTCTTTATGAAGGGTTATAAAGATTTTATTTCAGAATAAAGATAGTCGAGAGGGCAGAAATCAAAAGATTATTGGCAGAAATAAGATACCTAAGAAGGTTCTTAATCAGTTTAATGAAAGGTTAAGAATATTTGTGGAAGGGTCAAAAATAGAAAATAAATTCATTATCATTTTCAGTTTAATGAGGGGGTTTTAAGGCACGGCTGGTCGGGTTTTGATGAGAAAAGTTCTGGAATAAAGTTAAAATAGTTTAAAATATTAAATAGTAAAAATAAGGAGATAAAAAAGATAAATAGGAGGGTTCATATTATAGGGGACATTTGAGGAATTAAAAAATATTTATAAATAAAATAATTTTAGTTTGACAAACTAATGTTATTGGGGTTTAACTAATTTTTTATTTTATATAGGGTTGATTTATTTATTTGTATTTTTATAATTTTTTGGGTTAAATTATTATAAAAAATAGTTGTTTATATATATATATATATATATATTTATTATTAACAGTAAAGTTTTTTAAAAGTAATATAATAAGTTCATTAGAAGTAAACACTATTTTACTATATTTTGGTTTAAGAGACCATTACTTGCTTTTCAGTCATCTAATGGCTTATAGTTAATTTATGATATGTAAATTATTTTATATTAGGATTATGTATAAAGAAAGAAAAAGATAATGGGGGTTAAGAATAAAATTATTGGTTTAATTTTTGTAAAATTTTTATTTTAAATTAAAGATTTATTTTAAATTATGTTAGAAATTCATTTAATAAAGTGATTTGTGGGGATTCTTTCAATTACAATTGGTATAAAACTATGATTAGCCCCGCAAATTTCTGAGCATTGTCCAAAAAAAAGGCCAGGGCGATTAATAAAAAAATTAGTTTGATTTAATCGACCAGGGGTGGCATCGATTTTTACCCCTAAGGAAGGAATTGTCCATGAGTGTAAAACATCTGTAGCAGTGACAAGAATTCGGATTTGGTTGTTGGTTGGTAAAATAATTCGGTTATCTACATCTAAAAGACGAAATGAGTCATTATTTATTTCATTGGTTGGTAGTATATATGAATCAAATTCAAGGGTTTTAAAATCTGAGTATTCATAGCTTCAGTATCATTGATGTCCAATTGTTTTAATTGAAAGAGAGGGGTTATTAATTTCATCAAGAAGATACAAAATTCGAAGGGAGGGGAATGCAATGAATAATAGAACAATTGCTGGTAAAATCGTTCAAATTACTTCAATAGTTTGACCGTGAAGAAGAAATCGGTTATTTAGTTTATTAAAGAATAGTATACCTATTAGGTATCTAACTAGGGATGTTACTAAAATTAAAATTAATAAAGCATGGTCATGAAAAAAGTTTAATTGTTCTATAATAGGGGAGTTTCTATCTTGTATGCCTAAATTTGATCATGTTGTCATTTATATTTTTATTTTCTAATAAAAGTTTATTACTTTATTTATGAAGCTTAAATTCATGGCACTATTCTGCCATATTAGATTTTTATTTAAAAAAATAAATTTATATTGTTGTTTTAAATTTAATTAGTTAGTAAGGGCAATTCATTATAAGAATGTTCGGTTGGGGGCAAATTTTGATATCATTCAATAGAAGAATTAAATTGAAGGGGGAAAATTTGATTTCGGTGAGTAGAAAAACTTTCTCAGATAATGAAAATGAAAAATAAAGTACCAATTATTGAAATTGTAGAGCCTAATGTTGAAATAATATTTCATGCTGTATAAGCATCGGGGTAGTCTGAGTATCGGCGAGGTATTCCTGCTAATCCTAAAAAATGTTGAGGAAAAAATGTTAAATTAACCCCAAAAAATATAATAGCAAATTGTGATTTTAATCAAGTTTCATTTAAAGTAAGTCCTGTTAATAGGGGGTATCAATGAACAAACCCGGCTATAATAGCAAATACTGCTCCTATTGATAAAACATAATGAAAATGGGCTACAACATAATAAGTATCGTGAAGAATCACATCAATTGATGAATTAGCTAGAATTACTCCTGTAATTCCTCCCACAGTAAATAGAAAGACGAATCCTAATGCCCATAAAATTGAGGGGGAGTAGTTAATTTGGGTTCCATGAAGTGTTGCTAATCAACTAAAAATTTTAATACCAGTTGGTACAGCAATGATTATTGTTGCGGAAGTAAAGTAGGCTCGGGTATCTACATCTATTCCTACGGTAAATATATGATGGGCTCATACAATAAATCCTAAGAGACCAATAGCTAATATAGCATAAATTATTCCTAAAGTTCCGAAAGTTTCTTTTTTTCCACTTTCTTGACTAATAATATGAGAAATTATTCCAAATCCAGGTAAAATTAAAATATAAACTTCAGGGTGCCCAAAAAATCAAAATAAGTGTTGGTATAAAATGGGGTCTCCCCCCCCTGCGGGGTCGAAGAAAGAGGTATTTAAATTTCGATCAGTTAATAGTATAGTGATAGCTCCTGCTAAAACTGGTAGAGAGAGAAGTAAAAGAATAGTCGTAATTACAATTGATCAAACAAATAAAGGTATACGGTCTAAGGTAATTCCTTTTGAGCGTATGTTAATTACAGTTGTAATGAAATTAACCGATCCTAAAATAGAGGAAATACCTGCTAGATGTAAGGAAAAGATAGCTAAATCAACTGAAGCCCCACTATGAGCAATGCTTGCCGATAAAGGAGGGTATACCGTTCATCCGGTTCCCGCCCCATTTTCTACAATTGAACTAGAAAGAAGAAGAGATAGGGATGGAGGTAACAGTCAGAAACTTATATTATTTATTCGTGGGAATGCTATATCAGGAGCACCTAATATTAGAGGGAGAAGTCAATTACCAAAGCCTCCAATTAAAATAGGCATAACCATGAAAAAAATTATAATAAAAGCGTGAGCTGTAACAATTACATTATAAATTTGGTCATCACCAATAAAAGTTCCAGGATGGCCTAATTCGGCTCGAATTAACATACTTAAGGAGGTTCCTACTATTCCAGATCAAGCCCCAAAAATAAAATATAATGTACCAATATCTTTATGGTTTGTAGAAAATAATCATTGTTGCAAGTATGAAATTGGTTAAATGGCTGATAAAAGTAATAGATTGTAAATCTATATATAAGAATAAGTTTCTTTTTAATCATTATTAAAAATGAGTGAAATTATAAGTATTCATATACAATTATATATGCAAATAAAATAATTAAATTAAAAATTTGTATTTAATTAAATTTATTTAAATTAAACTTTAACTTTATAGTCATATTTAATGATATTAGACTGCAATTCTAAAGGAATAATTTTTTATTAAGGTTTTATTTTTAATTTAAGTTAATTTATATTAAAAAGTATTATATTAAAATATTTTTTAAAATAATATTATAGTAATAATTAATAATATTTAAATAAAACTTAAAAGAATAATTACTTTTATTTATAACTTTGAAGGTTATTAGTTTATTTAACTTAAAATTTTAGTTAAAGTTTTATTAGATTTATTAAATTTAATATTAATTTATAAAAAATAAAATAATATATTAATTAAGGATAAACCGAAAATAGAAATAAAGTTTAAAATTATTAAAATATAAAAATTTTTTAGGTTAAAAAATGAAGTATAATGTCAAGATATTTCATTATAATTTAATAAAATGGCAGAATATGAAATTCGTAAATAAAAAAATAAAGTTACGAGTGTAAAATAAATTATAATTAATAATAAAATTATTAAATTTATTGATATTAAATGTTCGATGATAATTCATTTTGTAAAAAATCCGGTAAATGGGGGAAGGCCTCCTAAAGATAATAATGGAATAAAAATAATAGTTTTAATTAAATTTTTATAGTTTAAAATAGAAAAAATTTGGTTCAAATTAAAAAGTTTAAAATTATTAAAAATTAAGATTACAGAAAGAGATAGTAGACAATATAGAAAAAAATAAATTTTTCAAATATTTTGTCTATTTATAATTCCTGCAACTAATCATCTTAAATGATTAATAGAAGAGAATGCTATTAGTTTTCGTAGAGACGTTTGATTAAGACCTCCTATTGCTCCAAAAATAGTAGATAGTAAAATTGAAAAAATAAAAAAATAAAAGTTTATACAATAAGAAATTAAAATTAAAGGAGCTAATTTTTGTCATGTTATTAAAATAATATTATTTATTCAATTTAATCCTTCTATAACAATAGGAAATCAAAAATGAAAGGGGGCTATACCTATTTTTATTATTAAAATTGAACTAAATATTATGTTTATAAAAGTTATATACATTAAATTAAACTTTAAATAAAATATATAAAAAAAAATAATAGAAAATAATAGCAATCTAGAGGCTAAAGCTTGGGTTAGAAAATACTTCAGTGAAGCTTCTGAGGAATAAAGATTATTGTGTTTTATTGTTAAAGGGATAAAAGACAATAAATTAATTTCTAGTCCTATTCAAATTCTAAATCAAGAATTAGATCTAATTCTAATTAATGTTCCTAAAAAAAGCGTGTATAAAAATAATATTTTATAAGAATTTTTTAAAATTAAAAAGAAAAGGGTTTATACCTTTATATGCAGGGTATGAACCTAAAAGCTTGATTAGCTTATCTTTTTTAGTTATATTTTAGTGTAAGATGCATAAAAGTTTTTGATTCTTTTGGGGATAGTTTAATTCTATTAAATATAAGGGATTTAAAAGGTAAGTAATGAATATAATTATATAAATTATATGTTATACCCTATCAAGGTATTCCTTTTGTCAGGCAATTCATT